TTACCCCCTTTTTCTCCTAATGGTATACCTATATAAAAAAATGTCGAATCCTTTCAGAAGCATGACTTCAAATCAAACGAATCTTTAGTATCTAAAGAAAATCGAATCATGTGGTTCGGAAGTGATTCAAAAATCAAACTTTCATTAATTCCTTTTTTTTCTTTAATTTCATTCGAGGTAAAACATTCTAAACTTTTTTAGCATGGGTAGTATTACACAACCCCCCCCTCTTTTTTTTTTACAAAGGGTAAGTTCCAGATATCCAATTTTTATATTAGAAGCATTACCATATATAACACAAAATTTCTCCGCCGATTCTTTTTAGTCGAGCTTCTCGGTCTGTCATTATACCTTGAGAAGTCGAAAGGATTACAACCCCTATTCCGCCTAAAATTCGTGGAATTCGTTGAGAGTTAGAATAGATTCGTAGACCCGGTCGACTTATTCTCTTTAAATTTAAAATAGTTTTATATAATTCTTTCTTATTTCGTCTATGTTTTAGGGTTAAAATCAAAAAATATTGGTTGTTTTCGCGATGTTTCCTTACGTTTTCGATAAAACCCTCTCGTAAAAGTATTTTAACAATGCTTTCGGTTATGTTAGTCGATCCTACCCGAACCGTCCCTTTTCTATTCATGTCAGCATTTCGTATAGAAGTTATTATATCAGCAATAGTGTCTTTCCCCATGATAAGTTAAAATTCCTTATTGTTCTATAATTTTGATATAATCAACATGTTCTTTTTCGTTTATTTATATATAAGATATAGACGAATTAAATATTAATATATGAATGAAATTATTAAATTTTTAATATATTAAGGGTATATGCGTGATACACAATCTATTAATTAATTTTAATTCAATACCATTTTTTGAATCCTATAACTATACTAACTTTAGGTCCTATAATACTTCAGGAGCTAATGAAACGATTTTAGTAAAGTTTAATTGTCTCAATTCCCGTGGGATTGCCCCAAAAACTCGAGTTCCTTTGGGATTTCCTTCTTGATCAATGACAACTGCGGCATTGTCATCATATCGTATTATCGTCCCATTGTTACGTTTGAGTTCTTTACAAGTACGTACAATTACAGCTCTGATCACTTCTGATCTTTCTAGAGGACTATTTGGTATTGCTTCCTTGATTACAGCAACAATAACGTCACCAATATGAGCATATCGGCGATTACTAGCTCCTATTATTCGAATACACATCAATTCTCGAGCCCCGCTGTTGTCCGCTACATTCAAATAGGTTTGTGGTTGAATCATATCATTTTTTTGTATCTCTTCTTTTAATGCAAAGGACGAAGTAAAAAAATATTGTTTGTCAACAAAGAAAACTTAGAATCTTTTTATTCTTAAATGTTATTTAGTTTTGTCATTCTATATTCCTATTCAGAAATAATGAATTGGGTTTTTATAGGCATTTTTGATGCCGCTATTGAAATAGCTTTTCTGGCTATATTTTCGGGTACACCACCCATTTCATAAAGGATTTTACCTGGTTTAACCACAGCTACCCAATACTCTGGGGAACCTTTCCCAGAACCCATACGCGTTTCCGCGGGTCTTACTGTAACTGGTTTGTCTGGAAATATACGTACCCAAATTTTTCCACCACGTCGTACATTTCGTGTCATTGCGCGTCGCCCCGCTTCTATTTGTCTAGATGTGATCCAAGCGGGTTCAAGTGTTTGAAGAGCATATCTGCCAAAACAAATACGATTCCCACGAGAAGATATTCCTTTTAGTCTTCCTCGATGTTGTTTACGAAATCTGGTTCTTTTTGGGTTATAGTTGATGGGTTTTTTCTAACCATCTCTACTACAGAACTGAACGTGAGAGTTTCTTCTCATCCAGCTCCTGGCGAATAAAACGACGAGAAAAGCTTGTATTAAGATGTAGATGTAGTTAATGATTAATAAGATTAATCATGGTATTTTTTTAAATGACATCCGATCTATTCTAAATTTGTGTATGGCTTTTTCGAAATGAAATCCAAGCTGAATTTTATTTCTATTTATTTAAAAATAACGTAATATAATAATCTCGAATGTAGTTGTTAGCGTTATAATATTATAACAAATCCTTATTTGATTTTAGCTTTTTCATTTTTTTTTTTCAAATAAAAAAATTATTCGCCGGCGAATATTTACTCTTTCCATATCTATTTAAGTTTGATGTTTATCCTACGAGGTCTCAGAATAAAAACCCGAATAGATAATAAAATTTATGGTTTATTCCGCCATCCTGTCCAATGAATTACTAAGATTTGTTTTTCACTAGAATCCTCTATATTCATGGGTTCCGTCGTTCCCACCGCTTCTTGATTAATCATTAGGCCCGAATTCTACAATGGAGCTCTTACATGAAATTTTTAATTTCATTTTTTCATTTGTTTTTGAGTCAATTTTCTCAGTGGTTATTGGCTCAAGGCTCTGAATTTTTTGGTTTCGGAACAGATTTTTCTAATTATTATGAATGAATCTGTATTG